TTCAGGGCCTATCCGAAAGAGAATCCAGTACCTCTTGGTCCTGAATATCAGAATAGGACGAACGAACCGGCCTCCGCGGATATCTTTGCTTCGGAACAAAACCCTGCAATCAAATAGATTGTCCCAAGGGCGCCATATTCTAGGAGCCCAAGTTATGCTATTGAAAATTCGTTCCTCTAGCAGTTCCGGTTTGACCATTCCGTTCCCTTTTTCAAACTCCACTTCTTTTCATATAGCAATCCCTGATCAAAGAGAGAACAATATCCATTTCAAAACATTTCTAACGGATTCCTTGGTTCGGACCGACGAAGTAATGGCACTCGATTATTATCAACCTGACTGCAATCTTTTTCTGTCGGTAAGGATTGCACCAGAGCACCTTCTACTTCTAATAGGCCATGAACTATAGATAGAGAAGAATCATTCTGAGCGAGTCCATAAGAAGCGACCCACTTTTTTTCATCGGTTCCGGGGGAAGACCAAAGATCTTGCGCGACCGGTCCGCCAGAAAAACTCAAAAGAGAAAGAAGTCTCGTTAATCTCTTCATGCTCGTTCCAAGTTCGAAGTACCCTTTGGCCAAAGAAAAACCCGCTTCCTGACACGATTGCCTCTTTATCTTTATATAGATAGATTCTATGGGGTTATTACTTAGAAGTCTATTTTGTACAAGAGCCCCTCCTATCTGATAGAAAAGGGTCCCATGATCCCGAGCCGGTCTTACCTTGGCTCGCAAACCCCAAGTTTGTCTATGAAGAGCCAATCTAATTGTATTAGTTTCTATAATGGATTTCTTATGTGGAATACTAATGGATAGGGCCTCGTTGCTAAGTGCTACAAGATCTAGTGCACTGGAACTCGTGGTTATGGACCCGAATCCTTTAGTATGGAACATTGTCTTTTCCAAGTAAAAACCCCTAGTATATGAAAGAATGAAAAGGTGCTTTCGTTCTTGTGGAATAAGAAGCCCTCGTACCTTAATGAAAGGAAAATAGGAATTTTTCGTTAGGTATTTGACCAAATAGGATCGTCCAGTTCCTATAGAACCTATCACTAAAATACCCGATAGGGCTAAGCGGAACGAAAAGGGTTTTCCATGAGATGGTAAATGAAAACGATTAGCCCCACACGAGGTTTGGGAATAAGTGATTGTCTGATAATGAGCAAGGAATATACGTCTTTCTGCTAAAGAGGATCTATTAAACTCATAATTCATTAGATCCTTGTTATCAATGTCAACTAGGTATCATAAGTAAATGGATCCCGGTTGTTCAATCCTTTGATAACCAAGGTCATTCTTTGCTAAAGAGAAATGATCACTATGAGTCAGACTCAATAGAATTGGATCCATTCCAAATAGCGAGAATTAGGATTCTTGATCCCTCTCAATCTCTCTTTCAATTCGAGGATCCAGAGAGGTGTTTTCATAGTCATCTCCGAATATTTGCCATCTCCGAATATTTTCGATTTCATTTTTCTATGATATGTCTTTCTATATGAAAATTGGTTATTTACGATGTACGATGATCCCTGTTAAGCATCCATGGCTGAATGGTTAAAGCGCCCAACTCATAATTGGTAAATTTGCGGGTTCAATTCCTGCTGGATGCACGCGAACGGGAACGTTCCATAAGTCTATTGGAACTGGCTCTCTATCCATGGAATCTCATCCATCATCCATACATAACGAATTGGTATGGTATATTCATACCATAACATAAGAACAATAAGAACTCGAATTCTTATCGATACTGGAACTCAGAGCATAGGAGGGAAAGTCGATTTATGGATGGAATCAAATACGCAGTATTTACAGAAAAAAGTCTTCGTTTATTGGGAAAGAATCAATATACTTTTAATGTCGAATCGGGATTCACTAAGACAGAAATAAAGCATTGGGTCGAACTCTTCTTTGGTGTTAAGGTAGTAGCTGTGAATAGCCATCGACTACCCGGAAAGGGTAGAAGAATGGGACCTATTCTGGGACATACAATGCATTACAGACGTATGATCATTACCCTTCAACCGGGTTATTCTATTCCACTTCTAGATAGAGAAAAAAACTAAAGGAGAATACTTAATAATACGGCGAAACATTTATACAAAACACCTATCCCGAGCACACGCAAGGGAACCGTAGACAGGCAAGTGAAATCCAATCCACGAAATAATTTGATCCATGGACGGCACCGTTGTGGTAAAGGTCGTAATTCCAGAGGAATCATTACCGCAAGGCATAGAGGGGGAGGTCATAAGCGCCTATACCGTAAAATCGATTTTCGACGGAATCAAAAAGACATATCTGGTAGAATCGTAACCATAGAATACGACCCTAATCGAAATGCATACATTTGTCTCATACACTATGGGGATGGTGAGAAGAGATATATTTTACATCCCAGAGGGGCTATAATTGGAGATACTATTGTTTCTGGTACAAAAGTTCCTATATCAATGGGAAATGCCCTACCTTTGAGTGCGGTTTGAACTATTGATTTACGTAATTGGAAGTAACCAATTAGGTTTACGACGAAACCTAGAAATCGATCACTGATCCAATTTGACTACCTCTACGGGATAGACCTCAACAGAAAACTGTTGAGTAACGGCAGCAAGTGATTGAGTTCAGTAGTTCCTCATAGAAAATTATTGACTCTAGAGATATGGTAATATGGAGAAGACAAAATTGTTTGAAGCACGCACAGAACCGGAAGCGCCCCTTGTTTCAAAGAGAGGAGGACGGGTTATTCACATTTAATTTGATGGTCAGAGGCGAATTGAAAGCTAAGCAGTGGTAATTAAGACCCCCCGGGGAAAATAGGGATGTCTCCTACGTTACCCATAATATGTGGAAGTATCGACGTAATTTCATAGAGTCATTCGATCTGAATGCTACATGAAGAACATAAGCCAGATGACGGAACGCGGAGACCTAGGATGTAGAAGATCATAACATGAGCGATTCGGCAGATTTGGATTCCTTTCCTATATATCCACTCATGTGGTACTTCATCATACGATTCATATAAGATCCATCTGTCTAGAGATCGTCATATACATCTAGAAAGCTGTATGCTTTGGAAGAAGCTTGTACAGTTTGGGAAGGGGTTTTTTGAGAGAAAAGAAGAATCTACTTCAACCGATATGCCCTTAGGCACGGCCATACATAACATAGAAATCACACGTGGAAGGGGTGGGCAATTAGCTAGAGCAGCAGGTGCTGTAGCGAAACTGATTGCAAAAGAGGGTAAATCGGCCACTTTAAGATTACCATCTGGGGAGGTCCGTTTGGTATCCCAAAATTGCTTAGCAACAGTCGGACAAGTGGGTAATGTTGGGGTGAACCAAAAAAGTTTGGGTAGAGCCGGATCTAAGTGTTGGCTAGGTAAACGCCCCGTAGTAAGAGGGGTAGTTATGAACCCTGTGGACCACCCCCATGGGGGCGGTGAAGGGAAAGCCCCCATTGGTAGAAAAAAACCCACAACCCCTTGGGGTTATCCTGCGCTTGGAAGAAGAACTAGGAAAAGGAAAAAATATAGTGATAGTTTTATTCTTCGTCGCCGTAAGTAAATACGTAACTAGGAATATGGAAAGTTGCATTTTTGGAATTTGCAATAATGCGATGGGCGAACGACGGGAATTGAACCCGCGCATGGTGGATTCACAATCCACTGCCTTGATCCACTTGGCTACATCCGCCCCTTATCCAGCTAAAGGATTTTTCTCTTTTTTCCATTCATCATTATTCTATTTATTCTGACCTCCATACTTCGATCGAGATATTGGACATAGAATGCCACTCTTAAAAATGGAAAAAAGGAGTAATCAGCTGTGACACGAAAAAAAACGAATCCTTTTGTAGCTCATCATTTATTGGCAAAAATCGAAAAGGTCAATATGAAGGAGGAGAAAGAAACAATAGTAACGTGGTCCCGGGCATCTAGCATTCTACCCGCAATGGTTGGCCATACAATCGCGATTCATAATGGAAAGGAACATATACCTATTTACATAACAAATCCTATGGTAGGTCGCAAATTGGGGGAATTCGTGCCTACTCGGCATTTCACGAGTTATGAAAGTGCAAGAAAAGATACTAAATCTCGTCGTTAACTGAATTCAGAATAGAAAGATTCAAAATAAAAAAAAACAAAGGTAGGCGGGGAATAACCTTATTTATGACAAGTTTCAAACTGGTAAAGTATACCCCTAGGATAAAGAAGAAGAAGAGTGGGCTAAGGAAACTCGCAAGGAAAGTTCCAACCGATCGTCTACTTAAGTTCGAACGGGTTTTCAAAGCACAAAAACGCATCCATATGTCTGTTTTCAAAGCACAAAGAGTTCTTGATGAGATTCGCTGGCGTTACTACGAGGAAACTGTTATGATACTAAACCTCATGCCTTATCGAGCATCTTATCCCATCCTAAAGTTGGTTTATTCGGCAGCAGCAAATGCTACTCATTATAGGGATTTCGACAAAGCAAATTTATTCATCACTAAAGCCGAAGTCAGTAGGAGTACTATCATGAAAAAATTAAGACCTCGAGCTCGAGGACGTAGTTCTCCCATAAAAAAAACCATGTGTCATATAACAATTGTACTAAATATAGTAAAGAAATCGAAATAATCTTTAGATCCATCTTAGATTTCGATTCCCAGTAAAAAAAAATAGAATAGAAAAATATGGGACAAAAAATAAATCCACTCGGTTTCAGACTTGGTACAACCCAAAATCACCATTCCTTTTGGTTCGCACAACCAAAAAATTATTCTGAAGGTCTACAGGAAGATAAAAAAATACGGAATTGTATCAAGAACTATATACAAAAGAATAGGAAAAAAGGCTCGAATAGAAAAATAGAATCAGACTCAAGTTCCGAAGTAATTACACATAATAGAAAAATGGACTCAGGCTCAAGTTCTGAAGTAATTACACGTATAGAAATTCAAAAAGAAATCGATACGATCCACGTCATAATCCATATTGGATTCCCCAATTTATTAAAGAAAAAAGGAGCAATCGAAGAATTAGAGAAAGATCTACAAAAGGAAGTTAATTCTGTAAACCAGAGACTTAATATTGCTATTGAAAAAGTTAAAGAACCTTATAGACAACCTAACATTCTTGCAGAATATATAGCTTTCCAATTAAAAAATAGAGTTTCATTCCGAAAGGCAATGAAAAAAGCCATTGAATTAACTAAAAAAGCAGATATAAGGGGGGTAAAAGTAAAAATTGCAGGTCGTCTCGCAGGGAAAGAAATTGCACGTGCCGAATGCATCAAAAAGGGTAGACTTCCCCTCCAAACAATTCGCGCTAAAATTGATTATTGCTGCTATCCAATTCGAACTATCTATGGAGTATTAGGTGTAAAAATTTGGATATTCGTAGACGAAGAATAACTAGCCTTGTCTTCCCATTCTGTTCAGTGATAGAATAAAAAATGACAAGAGCCTTATTTTTCCTGAAATCCCTGAAAAAAAAAGAAGAAATTCTACCTCTTTCTATAAGATTTAATGAAAATTGATAAATCTTTTAATATAATTGCTATGCTTAGTGTGTGACTCGTTAGTTTTTTCTTTAGAGTCAAAAATGGAGATTCAAAAAAAATTGACTGAACCCTACTATAAATAGAAAAAGAAAAAACTTAGTAATTATGGAAAATTAACTAACTAACCAACCTATTGCTTCGTATTGTCGAGATCCTAACTAAGAAACAGTCACTATATGAATAAATACATCTATCATAAATGAGTAGATCTATCATATAGTTGTAGCAACTGCAATTTTTTCTCTAAAAAAGAAAACAGATTCTAGGTTGTGAAGCAAAACTAAAGGGATGTGGATAAAAGGAGGGATGATAGAAAGAAGGAAGAAGAATAAGAAAGATATAGGATTCCAATATGTATGGTCTATGAGTTACATCATAAAAGGCAATGTGATAAAGCATCAATATAATAAAAATAACAGAGAATTCGAAATCGTAACTTGAAACAAAAAATAGAAATTTTAAGCAATAATAAAATAAAGAGCGGCCCGGGTTAATAAAACTGAGAAAATTGACTCGGAAAGAAATTTTTAGAAAGCTCCATTGTGGGATTCAGACCTAACCATTAAAGGAGAAGTAGTGGGAACGACAGAACCTATGACTGCATAGGATTTTATTGAAAAGAATCCTAAGACTTCATTGGGTGGGATGGCGGAACAAACCAAAAAAATTGCCTTATTTGGTAAGGTTATAAATTAACAAATAAGACAGGAAAGAGTAAATATTCGCCCGCGAAATCTTTATTGAATTAGAATACTTTCCCGCGATTCAATAAGAGTCAAAATAAGGAGATTTTTTTTTTAAGAAAGATTACATTATCTATAAATATAGAATATAGATAAATAGACACACACATCTAGATATATTCTAGATCTTCTTTCTTGACTATATATTTTTCTATTTTAACAAATTCAATATTAAAAAAACCCTAACTTTTTCTATTATCTATTAATGTGCATCTATCCATAATATTCCAAAATATTATGGAATTAGAGAAATTTGCACGCTTTCTCATTTCATTCGCGAGGAGCTGGATGAGAAGAAACTCTCATGTCCAGTTTTGCAGTAGAGATGGAACTAAGAAAGAACCATCGACTATAACCCCAAAAGAACCAGATTTCGTAAACAACATAGAGGAAGAATGAAGGGAAAATCCTGCCGAGGCAATCGTATTTGTTTTGGTAGATATGCTCTGCAAGCACTTGAACCCGCTTGGATCACGTCGAGACAGATAGAAGCAGGACGAAGAGCAATGACACGATATGCACGTCGTGGTGGAAAAATATGGGTACGTATATTTCCCGACAAACCGGTTACACTAAGACCCACGGAAACACGTATGGGCTCAGGAAAGGGATCCCCCGAATATTGGGTAGCCGTTGTTAAACCAGGTCGAATACTTTATGAAATGGGCGGAGTATCCGAAACTGTAGCTAGAGCAGCTATCTCCATAGCTGCCAGTAAAATGCCCATACGAAGTCAATTTCTTCGATTAGAGATATAGCATCCCAAAAAAGGAGTATTGAAGATAAAAAAACCTGGTTTTTTTTTCTGGAAAGACAATATTTCTTTCATCCTTTTGCATAGAAATAACAAATTGAAATCAAAATAATATGATTCAACCTCAGACCCTTTTAAATGTAGCAGATAACAGTGGAGCTCGAAAATTGATGTGTATTCGAGTCATAGGAGCTGCTAGTAATCAGCGATATGCTCGTATTGGTGATGTTATTGTTGCTGTAATCAAAGACGCAGTGCCCCAAATGCCTCTAGAAAGATCCGAAGTAATTAGAGCTGTAATTGTACGTACATGTAAAGAGTTCAAATGCGAAGACGGTATAATAATACGCTATGATGACAATGCAGCGGTTATCATTGATCAAAAAGGAAATCCAAAAGGAACTCGAGTTTTTGGCGCGATCGCCGAGGAATTGAGAGAATTGAATTTTACTAAAATAGTTTCATTAGCTCCTGAAGTATTATAAATACTAGTAGGCGAGATATAGATCAAAGAAAAAATTAGTAGATTATGTCTCACGTATATGCTTTAAAATCCAAAAGTAAAAGAAAAAAAAAGAAAACATGTTGATTATAGAAAAATTAGGAGGAACCTAGAATTAGAGTCTTATGGGCAAGGACACTATTGCTGATTTACTAACCTCTATAAGAAACGCGGACATGAATAAAAAAGGAACAGTTCGAGTAGTATCTACAAATATTACCGAAAACATTGTTAAAATACTTCTACGAGAGGGTTTTATTGAAAGTGTTCGGAAACATCAGGAAAGTAACAGATATTTCTTGGTTTCAACTTTGCGACATCAAAAGAGAAAGACTAGAAAAGGAATATATAGAACTAGAACCTTTTTAAAGCGTATCAGCCGACCCGGCTTACGAATTTATGCCAACTATCAAGGAATTCCTAAAGTTTTGGGCGGAATGGGAATTGCTATTCTTTCTACTTCTCGAGGTATAATGACAGATCGAGAAGCTCGACTAAACAGAATTGGGGGAGAAGTCTTATGTTATATATGGTAATCGCCCCTCCTATAGTACTCGAATTCTATCTCGAACTTCCTATTTTTCAAATAAAAATACAACGTTTTTTTTTATTTGAAAATCAAAATAGAAAAATAGGAGAAAAAAAAATATGACAGAAAAAAAAAATAGGAGAGAAAAAAAAAACCCGAGAGAAGCAAAAGTCACTTTCGAAGGTTTAGTTACGGAAGCCCTACCCAACGGAATGTTCCGCGTTCGCCTAGAGAATGACACCATCATCCTGGGCTATATTTCAGGAAAGATCCGGTCTAGTTCTATACGAATACTGATGGGGGATAGGGTCAAAATTGAAGTAAGTCGTTATGATTCAAGCAAAGGACGTATAATTTATAGACTTCCCCATAAGGATTCGAAGCGTACCGAAGACTCGAAGGATACCGAAGATTTGAAGGATACCGAAGATTTGAAGGATACCAAAGATTCAAAGGATTAGGTTTTTCTTTTTTCTAGGGTAATAAATTCAAAGTTCCAAAATTCAAGCGAAGAGACTTATTTTTTCCCAAAGATTAGATTCATAGTTTAAGAAAGGAATACGGAAATATGAAAATAAGAGCTTCCGTTCGTAAAATTTGTACAAAATGTCGACTGATTCGTAGGCGTGGACGAATTAGAGTCATTTGTTCCAATCCGAAGCATAAACAAAGGCAGGGGTAATCTTTCGAAAAAGAACTTTACTTTCTAAAAAGTAAAAAAAGTACCCGCGGAAACGTCCAAATTCCAAATAAAATAATTAATAATTAAAGTAAAGGATATATTTTACCCTGAAACGGATATCTTTGTATCTTTTTTTCTTTTTGTTATTTCTAACTCATATTTATGAGATAATAAAATATGACAAAAGCTATACCAAAAATTGGTTCACGTAGGAGAGTGCGTATTGGTTTGCGTAGGAATGCGCGTTTTAGTTTACGGAAAAGTGCACGTAGAATAACAAAAGGAGTTATTCATGTTCAAGCTAGTTTCAACAATACCATTATAACTGTTACAGACCCGCAAGGTCGGGTGGTTTTCTGGTCCTCCGCGGGTACTTGTGGATTCAAAAGCTCAAGAAAAGCATCACCCTATGCTGGTCAAAGAACAGCAGTAGATGCTATTCGTACAGTGGGTTTGCAACGAGCAGAAGTTATGGTAAAGGGTGCTGGTAGTGGAAGAGATGCCGCATTACGAGCCATTGCTAAAAGTGGTGTACGATTAAGTTGTATACGCGATGTAACACCTATGCCGCATAATGGATGTCGACCTCCTAAAAAAAGACGTCTGTAAAAGAATTAAAACGCTTTCAAGAGAAATAAACGATTCAATGATCAAATAATAATACTAGTCTATTATGGTTCGAGAGGAGGTAGCAGGATCCACTCAAACACTACAGTGGAAGTGTGTTGAATCAAGAGTAGATAGTAAGCGTCTTTATTATGGTCGTTTCATTTTGTCCCCGCTTAGAAAAGGTCAAGCGGATACCGTCGGTATTGCCTTGCGAAGAGCTTTACTTGGAGAAATAGAAGGAACATGTATCACACGTGCAAAATTTGGGAGCGTGCCACACGAATATTCTACAATAGCTGGTATTGAAGAATCCGTACAAGAAATTTTACTAAATTTGAAAGAAATTGTATTGAGAAGTAATCTCTATGGAGTTAGAGACGCATCAATTTGCGTCAAAGGTCCTAGATACATAACTGCTCAAGATATCATCTTACCACCTTCCGTAGAGATCGTTGATACGGCACAACCTATAGCTAACTTGACAGAGCCCATTGATTTCTGTATTGAGTTACAGATCAAGAGAGATCGCGGATTTCAATCGGAACTCAGAAAGAACTCTCAAGATGGAAGTTATCCCATAGATGCTGTATCCATGCCTGTTCGAAATGTGAATTATAGTATTTTTTCTTGTGGGAATGGAAATGAAAAACACGAGATACTTTTTCTAGAAATATGGACGAATGGAAGTTTAACCCCTAAGGAAGCGCTTTATGAGGCTTCTCGTAATTTGATTGATTTATTTCTTCCTTTTCTACACGCGGAGGAAGAGGGCACTAGTTTCGAAGAAAATAAAAACAGGTTTACTCCACCCCTTTTAACCTTTCAAAAAAGATTAACTAATCTAAAGAAAAACAAAAAAGGAATTCCATTGAATTGTATTTTTATTGATCAATTAGAATTGCCTTCTAGAACGTATAATTGTCTCAAAAGGGCCAATATACATACACTATTGGACCTTTTGAGTAAGACTGAAGAAGATCTTATGAGAATTGACAGTTTTCGTATGGAAGATGGAAAACAGATATGGGACACTCTAGAGAAGCATCTCCCAATCGATTTACCTAAGAATAAGTTCTCGTTTTAAATCCATTGCAATTTTTTCCTCTTCTTCTTTTTCGAGTTAGAATAAAAAGAAAAAAGAAAACAATTTTGCATCTTTGGCACAATCTATATTTTCGCGAAATGGATCATAATAAAATGGATTTTAGGTATCTAGGGAAGATTTACTTGGAAGTAACTATTTCCTAGATACCTATGCACGGTACTTCACGGTTGAATGAATCAACCTGAAAAATCCCTAAAAAAGACCTAAAGTTAAGGATTTTTCAATGGGTAATGTTGCTCCAATACCTAACCAAAGAGCTACTGCAGTACCGATTAAAAAAACGGTCGTAGCTACTGGGCGACGAAATGGATTTTGGAATTTATTGACATTCTCTAGAAAGGGTACTGTCAATAAGCCCGTTGGCACAGAAACCATTAAGAGAACGCCCAATAACTTATTGGGTACTGTACGGAGTATTTGAAAGACGGGAAAGAAGTACCACTCGGGTAATATTTCCAGAGGAGTTGCAAACGGATCCGCCGGTTCACCAATCATTGACGGCTCGAGAACCGCTAAACCTACATTACATGCAATAGTACCTAGAATTACTACTGGAAAAATATATAAAAGATCGTTGGGCCACGCGGGTTCCCCGTAATAATTATGTCCCATCCCTTTAGCTAATTTTGCTCTTAATACAGGATCATTTAAGTCAGGTTTCTTTGTTATTGGGATAGGTGAATTCTTTAGGATCCATCCCCCAAAGGAACCGGACATGAGAATTTTTCATCATCCGGCTCGAGCAAGAATGAAAGAAAAAAGACCGTGGAAGATCCATAATAGAATAAGGTATATAATGACTCAATGACTCTAGGTAAGAAAAGCTTTATCAGATTCTCTTTTCCGAAGTTGCACCTACAACTACTTATTTTATTGAAAAGAATCTTATTCTTATGGGTAAATGCTCAATATCCAAGTTGGCTTGCAAATTTGATCATGATCAATTGCTTTGTGGATTGTCTCATGTCTCTTGATTAGTTGGTGTTTATCCCCTCAATATCGCAAGTTTCTTACGTCCAAACAAAGTATTTACTTGTTACTAATAAAAAATCAAAAAGTCTAGCCTACGTTCTTCTTTAGATACCTTCTTTTACTCCGATAGTATTGCGGATCGCAATCGATGCAAAGAAAATGAATGCATTTCCATACTATAATAAAAAAAGTAAGTGTAATAAATAGAGAATTGGATCATGTCACATGACTTATTCTATTTCTACTCTATGGGATCTTACGGAGCCTGTTCATGGATGACATGGTTGGGGTATGATCATAGAAAATATTCTCCTCAAGTGAACCAGCCTATCCTTCCTAGATAGGGGACTTACGTGTTGATTGGATGCGGAGACACCTTTGGTTGTGAATTCTAATGTGGCAGATCAAATTCTTTATCTGCATGGCCAAATCAATAATTCAAGTCACACACTCCCATAATCCGCCTTATTTTCTTTCATAAAATGAACTTCAACTATTTGTATCAAAATACTTCGGAGTTGAAGAAAAGTATCCAAATGACATGTCTTATTTTACAATAACCCATGTTTGTAGCAATGAAATACCACAACCTACCCGATATGATATATGAAAATTAGAATTATCTTTCTCTATGATATGGCTTCCCTATAAAGGACCCGAAATACCTTGCTTACGTATCATTGGAAAGTGCATTAACATAAATACGGCAGTAAGCAGAGGCAGTACAAAGGTATGTAAACTATAAAAACGAGTCAAAGTGGATTGGCCCACACTAGCACTTCCACGTAATAACTCCACTAAAGGCGATCCTATTACCGGAATCGCTTCAGGTACACCTGTCACAATTTTGACTGCCCAATAACCAATTTGATCCCAAGGCAAAGAATAACCAGTTACACCAAACGATGCAGTCAATACACCCAAAACCACACCTGTCACCCAAGTTAATTCGCGGGGTTTTTTAAATCCACCTGTGAGATACACACGAAATACGTGCAGGATCATCATTAGAACCATCATACTTGCTGACCATCGATGAACTGATCGGATTAACCAACCAAAGTTGGCCTCGGTCATTATGTATTGAACCGAGGAAAAAGCCTCTGTAACGGTTGGGCGGTAGTAAAAAGTCATAGCAAAACCGGTAGCGACTTGTACTAGAAAACAAGTAAGTGTAATTCCCCCTAAACAATAAAATATGTTGACATGAGGAGGAACATATTTACTAGTTATATCATCCGCAATTGCCTGAATCTCAAGACGTTCCTCAAACCAATCATATACTTTATTGAGATAGGTAACTAACCCGAGTCCCCCTCCGAGAACCGTATATGAAAATTTCATCTCGTACGGCTCAAGCAGAAACACACAAATTTTCAACGGATATTAGAAAAAAAAAAAGGTTCAAAACTTCATCAGCCACTGGATTGGGTCGATTTGCCTTGAAGATATGAAATAAGAAAAATCCAGAACTTATTCTTTGTGATGATAATGCCAAAAAATCTCAAGTTGGCTCATCTGTCTTTCTTTCTTTCCCTTATGTTGGTCATTAGAGGCTTCTTGACTTTTCTCTTCCCTATTTTGGATTTCTTTTTTTTTTTTTTGCGTAATGCAGATTTACTCTTGTTTTACTAGTAAATAAATAAAGCAAAAATTCTAGTAGTTTTCTGATAGAAATTATCTTGTTGCGATCCTATGAATCAGTTCAATTAAAACCTTAGATTCATACTAGAGCCACGATGATTGAGTCTCAAGCTAACCAAAAGGCAAGGGTTCTTCGAATAAGAACCGCTTGATGATCATTTATTGAATCCGTGTAATAACTCGACAAAATCGAGAAAAAAAAAAAAAAGTTGTCTTTTGGGCAAACAAAATTGGAAGGAAGAAAATTTCTTTTTTTATTAAAAACTACTTGAATTTTTTTTCAGTCTGGTTGCGAGGTCTGAATAGTGAGTATGAATCATAGTTCCATTTTTTTTTCTTGATCCACTCTATCTATTTCGTGTTCCAGATACTAGAATAAAAAATATCCGACGAATTAGAATCATCTTGATAGAGATAACAGGCCCTTTCTATGTATTATCAATAGGATCCATTCTAACAAGTCACACACTCATATTCCAGAGATACCAAAACAAAAAAATTCCACGGTCGAACTACCAGAATGTCTAGAAATGTATAGCTTAAAGTAGAAAGGCTTTTTTGGATGGAAAAACAATGACTTCGTAGTTTTAGTTAGTAGAAACCTAATTCATTAAAATTCCGTCCAGTAAAACAGAAGAATTATAAATTTCTAAAATGATAGATAGGAATATCGCGAATAAAGCCATTGCGACCCCCATAAAAGGAGTAGTCCCCCAACCCGGAGCTACTTTCCCATATTCCGAATTCAAGGGTTTCAATAAACTACCTACGCGAGTTCGTCTTGGCCCAGGTCTAGAACTATCTTCAACGGTTTGTGTAGCCATAAATTCTATTTAATCATTGGTGTTGACTTTGTATACTATTCCGTTGTAGTTGTAAATACAAGATCTTTTCGTAGATCCATTGTAATCTTGAAATTCTATAAAAATGGAAACAGCAACTTTAGTCGCCATCTCCATATCTGGTTTACTTGTAAGCTTTACTGGGTATGCCTTATATACCGCGTTTGGGCAACCCTCTCAACAATTAAGAGATCCATTCGAAGAACACGGGGACTAATTGAAGTAAGAAGTCTCCCCATCTGGGAGACTTCTTACTTCAATGAAATTATTTCATTTTTTTAGTCGGAACCTTAGGTGGTTCTCGGAAGAAGATAGCGAAAAAAATTATCCCTAAAGTCGAAACTAAAAGGAACGTATAAACCAATGCTTCCATAGATTCGATCGTGGTTTATTTACAATTATAACTTCCACACCTATTCATTTGTCATTTGGGATCTTTTCCCATATAAAGATAAAGAAAGAAAAAGAGTCAAAGAAAGGATGGGAGATGTTTCCCATGTCAAATCAAAAAAGAGAGATGAAAGATACCATAGCAATGTGGTATCAGACTGCTTGTCTCCTTGTAGTTGGATCTCCAACTTTTTGGAATGTTCCAAATTCCACTTGAGCATCCAAGTCTGGATCAATACCAGCAAAAACATCTCGGAACAAGGTTCTAGCGCCATGCCAAATGTGTCCGAAAAAGAAGAGCAAAGCAAAGGTAGCATGACCAAAAGTGAACCAACCCCTTGGACTGCTGCGAAAAACACCATCCGATTTCAAAGTAGCCCGATCTAATTCAAAAATTTCCCCCAATTGGGAACGCCTCGCATATTTTTTTACAGTAGCAGGATCAGAATAACTTACTCCATTAAGTTCGCCACCATAGAACTCCACCGTTACACCTACTTGTTCAACACTATATTTGGATTCTGCTCTTCTAAAAGGAACGTCCGCTCTCACAATTCCCTCTTCATCTACCAAAACAACCGGAAATGTTTCAAAAAAAGTAGGCATACGGCGTACAAAAAGCTCGCGTCCTTCTTTATCTCTAAAGACGGGATGTCCTAACCATCCAACAGCTATTCCATCCCCGTTGTCCATTGAGCCTGCTCTGAATAATCCCCCCTTTGCCGGATTATTACCAATATAATCATAAAAGGCTAATTTTTCGGGAATTTTAGACCAAGCTTCTGATAAACTAAGATTTTCGGCTAACCCATCGCTAACTCTTCGATATATTTCTTGCTGAAAGTATCCCTGATCCCACTGATAACGAGTAGGCCCAAATAATTCGATTGGGGTAGTTGCTGACCCATACCACATAGTTCCGGCAACTACGAAAGCTGCAAAAAAAACAGCAGCGATACTACTGGAAAGTACAGTTTCAATATTGCCCATACGTAATCCTTTGTATAGACGTTGAGGCGGACGGACACTAAGATGGAATAGGCCCGCTAATATGCCCAATGTACCCGCAGCAATATGATGAGAAGCTATTCCCCCCGGAACAAAAGGATCAAAACCTTCTACACCCCACGCTGGATTTACAGCTTGTACTTTTCCAGTTAGTCCATAAGGATCGGACACCCATATCCCAGGACCATACAAACCCGTTACATGAAATGCGCCAAAGCCAAAGCAAGCCACCCCTGCAAGAAATAAATGAATTCCAAAGATCTTGGGCAAATCCAAAGCGGGTTTTCCTGTCCGCTCATCACAGAATATTTCTAGGTCCCAATATACCCAATGCCAGATAGCTGCCAAGAAACACAAGCCAGAAAACACAATATGCGCACCTGCCACACCTTCATAACTCCAAATACCCGGATTCGTTACAGTTCCTCCTGAAATACTCCAACCACCCCACGAATTGGTTATTCCTAAACGAGTCATGAAGGGAATGACGAACATACCTTGTCTCCACATTGGATCCAGAACAGGATCAGAGGGATCAAAAACCGCTAATTCATATAAAGCCATCGAGCCGGCCCAACCAGAAACTAAAGCTGTGTGCATTATATGCACCGAAAGCAATCGACCCGGATCATTCAATACAACAGTATGAACACGATACCAAGGCAAACCCATGGAAATACCCCTTTAGCAAAGAAAAATAGACACGATGTCGCTTTATTTTATCGCATTGGAAAAGACTATCCATATCCTATGTACCTAACCCCTCTAGGGAATTCTGTGTCAGAAAGCGTGAATATTTATTTCATTCCATTAAAAATAAGAAGCCAATTCTGTTCGTAAGAAGAAAGAGAAGCAGATCTATTCTATACTCGATAAGTGCCAATATGCAATGGGTAGCTTGGCCTATTTGGAAAAAACGAAGAATAGATCCCTATCCCTCTTTGTTTATCATTCCAATCACCGATTCCTTTTTCTTTATTCAATCTGTCTTACCTTCCTTATATGTATTATTTCAATCTACGTATTAATAGAATCTATAGTATTCATATAGAATAAGAAAAAAAAAAATGAAGACAATAAACTGCGGATTCTTTCTTTCTCTTCCATTCTTACGTTTCCATATTAAAGTGTAGTTTTCTTACTTAAATTTAATAATATTAATCTAATATGCCCATTGGTGTTCCAAAAGTACCTTACCGGATTCCCGGAGATGAAGAAGCGACTTGGGTTGACTTATACAATGTTATGTATCGAGAAAGGACACTTTTTTTAGGTCAAGAGATTCGTTGCGAGGTCACGAATCATATTACAGGTCTCATGGTATATCTCAGTATAGAAGATGGAATTAGCGATATTTTTTTGTTTATAAACTCCCCAGGCGGGTGGCTAATCTCAGGAATGGCGATTTTTGATACGATGCAAACGGTGACACCAGATATATATACAATATGCCTCGGAATGGCTGCGTCCATGGCATCCTTCATTCTGCTTGGAGGCGAACCCACCAAGCGTATAGCATTCCCTCACGCGAGGATTATGCTTCACCAACCTGCTAGTGCTTATTATCGGGCAAGGACACCAGAATTTTTACTAGAAGTGGAAGAGTTACACAAAGTTCGCGAAATGATCACAAGGGTTTATGCCCTAAGAACAGGCAAGCCTTTTTGGGTTGTATCCGAAGACATGGAAAGGGATGTTTTTATGTCAGCAGACGAAGCCAAAGCTTATGGACTTGTCGATATTGTAGGGGATGAAATGATTGACGAGCACTGCGATACTGATCCAGTGTGGTTTCCAGAAATGTTTAAGGATTGGTAGTGGCCGGATTTCTTGTAAATTTATTTCAAACCTAAATTCAGGTTTTCTGCGATTTAATAGAAAATATAAATACTTCATGATGATCAATCATCAGGTTAAGATCGATCTAAACCAATCCTTTTTTTTTTCTATATACATACGACATGCCAACGGTTAAACAACTTATTAGAAACGCAAGACAGCCAATACGAAATGCTAGAAAATCGCCCGCGCTTAAGGGATGTCCTCAGCGTCGAGGAACATGTGCTAGGGTGTATGTGCGACTCGTTCAGATCATGAGTTCAAACAAATAAGACAATTTTTGAAGTATCCATGATCGGTACCAATGAATAGGATAGAGAAGCTCTATCCTAGATTTCTATGGTATATGGAATTTCTGGTTTCCTTTGGTGCAAATCCAATCATCTAAATTGGAAATTAAGAAGCAATTCCCCCATTGGTAGAAAATGGTTATCCATTAAGCGGAGGAAATAGTAATAAAAAGAAAAAGGCTTATGCTCCTTTATCTTAAAAGAACGGACTAACAGGGTCAGCTACTTAGCCAACTTTCATAATTAAATGCCGTCACTGTATGGATAACTCTTATTGTGAAAAGAGCTATTTACTCTATAATGGATAGGTAGAGCCAAAGAATGTGAACTATACAAGTTCACAATACCTTTTGATGAAATGAAAGAAAGGGCTCCGGTGTATAGAGAGGGCCTCACCGTTTAAAAGGGAACCATAGAAACGATGGAACCCACTATTTTTTATTTTTTTGAGTATCGTTAGAATTTGTTATTTCTATGCGAAATAACTGAAGAGAATAGAATAAAAAATCGTGGTTGGGAAGGTTACAGTAGCAAAAGCCATTGGAATTAATATTTTATATATCGGAATAATTCGTTTTGTTATTAATGGGAAAAAGGATGGCTAAAAGAAGAGAAATCATTAGTTATTCATTAAGGTTAATTTGATTCAATGACCAGAGTTCCGCGAGGATATATAGCTCGGAGACGACGAACAAAAATGCGTTCATTTGCCTCAAACTTTAGAGGGGCTCATTTAAGACTTAATCGAATGATTACTCAACAAGTAAGAAGAGCTTTTGTTTCCTCTCATCGAGATAGAGGCAGGCAAAAGAGGGATTTTCGTCGTTTGTGGATCACTCGGATAAACGCAGCAACGCGGATATATAAAGTATTCGATAGTTATAGTAAATTAATACACAATCTGTACAAGAAGGAATTGATTCTTAATCGTAAAATGCTTGCACAAGTAGCTGTATCAAATCCAAATAATCTTTACACGATTTCCAATAAAATAAAGATCCTCAATTAAATGGATAAAAAAGTAATATACAGGAATAATTAAAACCGAATTCCCGGAGAGGGAACTCCGGGAAGATACAATAAATTAAGATTAAGTGGTAGGAATCAACGAGCATGTTGCAATAAATAAAAAAACTATTTATTATTCCCCATTTTTCTTTCTTATAACAAACACAAGAATCAAAACTGGATTACTTTCTTTATATAGGTCTGGCCCTTTCGAATAAAACATCAACAATCGGAACTTAAGTTCCGATTGTTGTTTCTTAAATTCTGGTTGGAGTTTCTTAAGTTTCGATTGGAATTGAACTTTTGCGTTAATTGAGGAATATGTCTATTCTTTCTGGGTCTAGGACCAGTAATTATTGAAATTGACTGGGCTTGAAATTGCTTCTCATTCTCATAGTTACGAAATGGTAAGAAAGATAAAATACGAGCCTGTTTTATAGCAAGAGTAATTAATCGTTGTTGTTTCAAGGTTAATCTATTTATTCGTCTCGATAATATTTTTCCTTGTTCACTAATAAATCGATTAATTAAACTCATGTTTCTATAATCAATTCGATCCCCCGGGCCAATCCGAGGACGCCTACGAAAAGGTTGTTTGGATTTACGAAAAGTTTGCTTGGATTTACGAAAAGTTTGCTTGGATTTATGAAAAGTTTGCTTGGATTTATGAAAAGTTTGCTTAGATTTATGAAAAGGTTGTTTAGATGTATACATGATTTATTCTTTATTTTAAAATTAAAAAAAAAATGGATTTCTTTATTTTATTAATTTTGGATCCAGAAGAAGTAGTCTTTCTTTGGTCCATATATTATTTGATTCATATTATTATTTGATTCATATATAGTATATGAATACCCTCTATACATATGAAATAATATCTACCTGAAATCAAATGAATTGATTTGTATTTTGTATTCTATCTATGTTCTATATATTAAATCTGTTCTTTGGAAAGATCGAACACACGATGCTCCTATTTTTTTATTTCGTCATGAGTCGTATGCTTGCGACAATAACGACAAAATTTTTTTAATTCTAATTGTCCGGGTGTATTGTGGCGATTCTTTTGAGTACTATATCTAGAAATCCCCGTCGATTCCTCATTGGCACCTTTTCGAACACAACTGATACATTCCAAAATAACTCTGATTCTAACACCTTTCCCCTTGGCCATGAACCTCCTTTCTTTTTTGGATTGACTTAACTTAATTCTTCTACTTATTCTGTTATTCTTCTATTTGGAATCCCAAGAAGAAGAATAAAATCCATTCGAATAAAAAATTTTTAAAATTCTTAAATTAAGTAATAAAAAATAGAGAAATAATTAAAGAATACAATCCTTGTCGAATTAGCAAGGATTTTGCTTCGAAATCCTTTCATTTAAGTAGCCAGCCCAGCCTCTTTCTATGCTCTGATTTCTGAGGCCTGACTTAGCTTGGATACCGCTTTTGATTGAATTTCTGTTTTCCAAAATGGGATTTGCCGAATTTTTCATGACTCTGAGGTTCAACCCAATCCATCTTTTCTTTCTTTTTCCTTCCTATACTAAAAAAAAAAAGGATTGAAAAAGGGAAAATTTGCGTCATGTCACGAAGAATTCCTCGCATAGCAATAACTAGAATTAAAAAAAAGGGAATGACAAAGCATCTGGGAATAAACGATTAATTTCTATCAATAAACCTGCTAAAGCCCCAAACCATAGAGTACTTAGCACGGGCGCTACAGAGAGATATGTTTTTATATCCCGCATTGAAAATCCTCCTTCCTTATTGGAATACATATATGATCAGATACTCTTGCCCAAGATCATTTGTATTTCTTTTGTTTAGGCTAAATTCCTAACTAAAAAAACAAAAGAAATATTCTATATATAGAATGAACGAATGAACGGTATAGACGAGATTTTCCTACCCCTAAAAAAGAAAAAGATGACCCCTTCTTCCTATACATTACCAAGGAATAGTAATCTTTCTTTTATAGGTGAAATTAGATAGGATTTTAGATGTATACCATTCCTTGATTATATGAGACCAAAAAGAAGAAATGACAAGAAGGTTCTATATAGATAGAGAAAGAGAAGAAAATTACGATGTGGAAAACAAGACAGGAATTGTGTACAATGCCATTATACAACAATTTGGAAAAGGGATGTAGCGCAGCTTGGTAGCGCGTTTGTTTTGGGTACAAAATGTCACAGGTTCAAATCCTGTCATCCCTACCTATTACTTCTTTCTTCTTTATGGGCAGTAGCGAGGAGATCAATTAAAGTGGGTATAACTTGAATTTGTGGATACTATACGTACGTGAGACACGTTAGGAGTAGAAAAGGGTTTTCTTTTTGAATGAAAGCGCTCTTAGTTCAGTTCGGTAGAACGCGGGTCTCCAAAACCCGATGTCGTAGGTTCAAATCCTACAGAGCGTGATTCCATCTATCTTATGTCGAAGCAGAGTAAAATAACTTAACAAAACAAAGTTGAATTGCAACTCCAATTTGACCTCCTCTCTGGTCTGGAGGAGGTCAATCAAAAAAGAAATATTACTCAATCAAAGATCCAACTGATCCCCACGTCTGTATTGCAAATACGCAGTCACGAATAATCCCGCTAAAGTAATAGGAATTAGGCCTAAGACGATTCCAAATAGAAAAACTTCAATCATTTCGATTTGTTCGAGGGGATAAAAAAAAGAGGTACGATCTATCCCTAAATAGTAGTCTAAATTATCCACGAATCTCAATGACCAAGAAAAGAATTGATAATTAGTGTGGAAAAGAGTCGTAGAATACCAGGAATCCAAAAGAAAGATTTTTATTTTCTGACTTATTCATTCAATTCATTTCAAATAAGACGTATCTTGTTCAAGCCAATAAATAGAGCTGGGGTTATAGTTAAAGCAGCCAGTAGAAAACCGAAATAACTAGTTATAGTAAGCATGAAAGGGTTAAATTCCATTTATTTTTTTACTACACTACATATGTTGGTAAAGCACTTACCTAAGTTATGGAAAATTCATAATTCATCGGTTATTTTAGATAATACTAAAAAACAAGATAGAGTGAGATACAGAAGTGTAAAAGAAAATCGATTCATCAGATGGGACATGAGTCTCTAATTCCGAATCAAGAGATTTGTTGTGGAATCTGTCAGTTCTTTAAAGTAATAATATTAAGAACTAGATCATCTAACCCCATTGAAAAATTAAATTGGATTTTCGGGATAATTTTGGAATATAAGATAAATAAAGAATTGAAACAGTCGAATATTCCCCTATTCCTTCTTATTTTAACTGATTGTATTCCATATGGAATAAGAGGAGAAGAAAAGCATTCCACGACCCCCCGAGCAAGGGGCCCCTTAAAAAAAGGAAAGCTCTTCCTTGAATTTACTTTATTTTTATTCCTTTTTCGAACCCCAACCAAAGTTGATTCGAAGACGAGTCACTTCAATTATCCTTTTAAGTTCTATCTTCTGTCTTTCCCTATTTCATCTCGTAAAGTTCCACGCTTGCAGTTTAGTCAAGAAAGTTAGACCTAATCCAACAAACAAGGCAAGGATTGATTACGAATCTTGATTCTTCAAAGAATGTTTTCTTTCTCTCATAACAGATTATCCACTATTCGATTTTCTATTTATTAGATATTATATTATGCTAACCAATTAAATTTCTTAAAGGGAAAGGTTGGATTCGAAGAAAACTTTTAACTAAAAAGGGATAGATTTCGCATATACTTGTCCTTATATTGTGTCAGTATGAGAATATCTTTCCTAAATTATTTATCCAAACCTATTGATCATTAACTTGGATTTTCCCAAGATCTTGGCCGCTATTCCGAATTATTCTACTAATCCGAAGCCAATGAAAATAAGCAGGACCCCAAAAAATTGGGGGTTTTCTATTGATGCCTTGAATAACATATAGCTTACCTATAGACAAGGAACAAAGAAGAGAAAAAAAGAATTATGTTTCGGGACCAAGCAAAACTAGATTGCTGTGCCATAGGAAGGATAGCTATACTAATTCGGTATACTCAAA